ATTAGAAATGAGTTTTCTAGCATTTGACTACGTACCAATAAAGGATTTAATCGCAAACTTGACAGATAACTCAGAAACTCTAAATGATCTTTAGATAATTGATTTATATTTACCTTTTGCGATTGAAACCATACGGAAAAATAACATTGCCATAAATTAACAAAATAATATTTCCATTTATTCATCAGAAGCGGCGTATCCTTTGTTACCAGAATGCATTTTCCGTGATATCTAACATAATGTATGAAAGGATTCTTGAGCAACCCGAGGGTCGCTGGAAAATTCTTAACAAAGACTTTTAAAAAATGTTGTATTTTTCCATAGAATAAAATTCGCTCAAAAAGGACTTCATAAGATGTCGATCGTAAATGAGAAGACCGCTTGCGTAGAAAAAAAAAGATGGATTCGTATTCACATACATGAGAATTATATAAAAACAAGAAAAATCTTGGATTAAAAATTGAGTTTTTTTGAATATTAATATCAAAATTCTTCCAATTGCAATACTCATATAGACAAAACCGAAAAAAATGCAAAGAAGAGACATCTTTTACCCGGTAACGTAGGGTTTGGACCAAGATTTCTAGATGTATGGGGTAAGGTATTAATACATCTAACACATAATGAAAATATGATAATTTGTCTTCTAAAAAGGGAAATATTGAATGAATTGATTGTAAATTATAAGATTTTTTTAATTGTTTTCCTTCGAAAGAGGATCTTAGGGAAAATTGAATTTCTACAATCACTGCAAATAAAACAGATATCATTTGATAATAAACAAGATTGGTCTGCCTCAAAAAGGGATTTTGGTTCAAATCCTTAGTGGGAATAATAAAACGATTCTGTTCATACATTCGCAAAATTAAGCGTTTCACAATTAGTGAACTATATTTTTTGTCATAATCCGCATTTTCCAAGAAAGTGGAGCGATTTCTATTTAATCTATTTAAACCGTGATCATAAGCAAGTACATACATATACTCCCGAAAAAAAAGTGGATATAGAAAACTCTGTTGTCGAGCCCCATCGAACTCAAAATATCCTTGAAATTTCTCCATTTGGATTAAAATTCGATTTAAACTGAAAGTAAAGTCTTTAGTTTCTTGAGTTCTGAAATGACACATAGTGCGATACAGTCTAAATAAGGTATTAGATTACGAAAGCAATAGATACCTCATAAACAGGTAGACTGCTAATCGGATTCTCTATCTTTAATAGGTTTCTGTTTATATTATAGAATAACAAAACAAGATGATTAGAAATCCTTTATTTTTGTAACCTAATCGCTCTTTTGATTTAGGAAAAATCTAAATTTTTTTATCAATATACTGCTTCTTTTACACATCCATCTCCAACCTAACCCAAATGGACTAGGGAAAAAATAATTAGGACTCATTAAAAAATTTATAATAACACGCAAGAAAAAAATTCCTTCCCATACCCGTATTAGGCACTAATCTATTTTTAACATTAAATTAGATCGGGTAATTTTTCAAATTACAAATGGAAGCTCGTTTCTTTTTTTTTTTCCTGGAATAAGGAAAACAGGTTTTTTATCCATCCATTTATTCACTCAACCCAAATTGGAATTCCTTTTTTTTGTCGACACCGAAAACAAGTTGTACGGATCCGGAAAGCAAAAAAATATTATCTGAATTCTCCCTTGATACGACATGCTTTTTTTTCCATTCATTCCTTTCAGGATCAGTCGTGGTTTTACAAACTATACCGCAGATCTGGACGAATTCTTTTCTTCATACAAATGTGTAAAAGATGCTAGTCGCACTTAAAAGCCGAGTACTCTACCGTTGAGTTAGCAACCCAAAAAAAAAGAAAGGACTGCAAATATGTAGATACAACCAGAATAAAGAAAAAAAAATACCGTCACCCGTCATGTGTGCGTCAGGAATAAATGGATCCATTTCTCTATGAGAAAATTATATTTGGTCGATACACCGTTGTCAATATGATTGGGAATTTTTAATATAGTGAAAAAAAAAAAAGAAAAAAGAAATAAAAAAGCTTAACCCCTTGGTTTGTTAGTTCATACAATGAATGAAAACTAAGCCATGTAGGGTAATCTCAAATGTTTTTATACTTTTTTAAAGACCCTTTTTTTATGGCCTTTAATTTTTTATGAATAATGAATAAATTATTCATATTCATATAATAATATATATTTTTTTTGTTTTTTTTAGACAATAAAATATTAATATATATGTAGATATATTCATTTTATTCAGAATTAATATATTATTAGATATTTAATATATTATTATATATACAGTATTATTTTCTATACTATAAAATTTTGTATTTCTACAAAAATGAGAATTTCTATAGATCAAAAAGGATTTTCATAAATTTGTTTATGATTAGAAAACATAGTAGTTCTTAGTAGTTTGTTTTTAGTATTCGTACCTTAGGAAGAATACTAATAATAAATCAAAATAAATATGATGGAAGCGAAAGAGGAGGAAAGAAAAGAGTAGATCAAATTTGATACCAAGCTATATACGAGTCTTTCACATCCTCTTTTTTTTTTTTCTATTTCATTAATTCAATTTCGTTTTAGTAATACTTAATTCCGTAAAAATAGCTGCCTTCTTTGAAATATCATGAACTGTTCTTGTTGGGTGGGCGCCTATTTTAAGGAAATCAAAAATAGCAAGAAGATTTAAATAAGTTTGATTTGTTATCGGATCATAAAAACCCACTTTCCGAAGATCTCTTCGGGATGGAACATAAATTGCAACGATTCAATAAACGGCTCATTGGGATAGATGTATATGAATAATACCCCCCCCCTAGAAACGTATAAGAGGCTTTGGCCTCGTACGGCTTGAGAAAAATATTCAATGAGTAAAAGTAAACTCTCTGTATAAAATGAAAATATGAAATAGATTAATAAAAACATTAAATCAATTAGTCAGTATTCAAACCCTAACTAAAAAAAAAAAGCATTCGTAACATTCGTACTCTCGTAACTCAAGTTAAATAACTCTCAAATATCTCAACAAGTACTCTTTTTATTGAGTAGTCTCTAAGCCTTTTTTTGTTTGTCTCATTTTTTAGAATCCATTTTTATTCTTAATTCTGATCTAGTTGTTCAAATAATTGAAAACTTCCTTGTTTAAGGATTCTTTATCCGTACTTTGAAGCTTTAGGTTTAGACATGACTTGGGTGATCTTGAATTGTTTTATTAAAAAAGGGCAGCAAAAGCCCCTTATTTTATTTATTTCTTTATGATGTCTTTTCTTTCTATCAAAGAATCATACAACCGCTTGATTCACGCATCATAGACTTTTGATTCAAAGAATTTTAGAATTTGAATAAAGTTTCCTTTTCCATTGTCAAATACGAAGTTATTCCAACTTATTGATTCGCATTAACCCTGGATCCTTACTCCTGCGAAAGGAATAAAAACGTTCTCTTATCCTCGAGATCCATCCTGTACTCTTTTTTATATTCAAAAAAAGTGTAGGACTCTAGTAAAATAGAACACAAAATGTTGAGCCAAGAGCACTTATATTCCAAGTGGCGGATCCAAAAATCCACAGCAGATCATGTCCTTCAATTCAAGTCGCACGTTGCGTTCTATCACATCGTTTTAAACGAAGTTTTACCATAACATTCCTCTAGTTTGTGTAATTGATTCAATGATGAAATCATCAATAGTCATAGTTCAGTCAGTATATCGTAATCTAGACTTTTTCTTTCTCTATGAATCGAATAGTGAATTTACGTGTAAAGGGTTCAGTCAGAATTCAAATGAATCCCATATTAGATTCTATAATATCTCAAATCTCAATTTTAATAGAAATATATATCTATATTTCTATTTACTCTTAGAATCTATGGTTGTACCTTACTTACCCGTATCACACACAACTAAAAAAGCAAATAGATTCTTTTGAATTTGGTTGAAATAATGACTGTACTCTGGGACGGAAGGATTCGAACCTCCGAATAGCGGGACCAAAACCCGTTGCCTTACCGCTTGGCTACGCCCCATTTCTTGTGTTTATTCAAGACTACTTAAAGAGTAATATTGCTAGTAGTTGTTCGTCAATTTAATTTTAACCCACATTAAATAGAGATTATATTTGTGCTAGAATTTGGACACGTGTAGATAGAAAATCAAACTGACTTTATTGATCATTATAGAGAATTCAATTAAGATATTGTATGAAAATATTATTTCTTTAATTCTCATAAGAGAATGAATGAATTTTTGATTGAGTAAGTTCAACAAAGTCTTTTTAGACTATCTTTCTTTATTTTTTTTCCTTATATAAAAAATATATTAATAACTCAATCAAAATTAAATTATCCACAAGAACACAAATTTTTGTTATGCTTAATATATTTCATTTGATCTGTATTTGTTTTAATTCTGCCCTTTTTTCAAGCACTTTATTAGTCGCCAAATTGCCGGAGGCCTACGCCTTTTTGAATCCAATCGTGGATGTTATGCCCGTAATACCTCTTTTCTTTCTTCTCTTAGCTTTTGTTTGGCAAGCAGCTGTAAGTTTTCGATGAAATGATTAATACTGTCTTATAAAAATTCACGATTTTTATTCTTCCAACGATTCAAAAGATCAAAAAAATCTTGACGTACATTGAATTTTTTTGGTAGCCATACTAAATCTGGATCATTCTATTTTCTAAATTTTATCCTCTTTTCCCTAAATGAAAGAACCTAATTAGATTCAAGTTCACCAAAAAAATATCTAGATGTTGGTATGCAAATCTGTTTGAATATGAAAGAATCGACTATTATCTTATTACAAATGACTTTCTGAACCCCCCTCCCCCTTTTTTTTTTTTTTTTTTTTTTTTTTTTTGCTAGACAAAAAAACAGAACTTGATTTATTGGTATCAAAATTAGATATTTGGTATAAAAATAGAGAATCTATTCTCTTTTTTTTTTTTTAGTAAGATCTTGGAGATTGTGTAATGCTTACTCTCAAACTTTTTGTATACACTGTAGTTATATTCTTTGTTTCTCTCTTCATATTTGGATTCCTATCTAATGATCCAGGACGTAATCCGGGACGTGAAGAATAAAAAAAAAAGCTTTTTTATTGCTTTATTTAATTAGTGTAAATGCTCGAATTTTAGTAGGATTTTATCTATTACACATCATCGGAAAAAGGGAAAGAGAGGGATTCGAACCCTCGGTACGATTAACTCGTACAATGGATTAGCAATCCAACGCTTTAGTCCACTCAGCCATCTCTCCTAATCGAAAAGGGATACTTATTAGGTTCCATTAGACAAAAAAGGGCTTGAAAAAAACCTTCTCCACTTTATTCTTTAAAAACTTTCTTTTTTTGTCTAGATTATTCTTTATATAATATATATTTTTTTCATTTTATATAGTTTATTATATATATATAATTATATAAAATTTCTTATATATTATATAAAAAGATTGATCATATATTTATATATTTCAGATTTCTCATATATTTCTATACTCATATATTTCTATATATAATTAATATATATATATATATATTACTTATTACTATTTACTATAAATGTAACTTTTTTTAGAGAACTGTATCAGTAATTCTATTTACAGAAACAGTGTAGATAAAGATTAGATAAAGAAAAGGCTCGAACTTGAAAGAGAAATAAATGAAACCACAATAATAGAAATCTAGAATCCTTTCTTTATTTTGTCTCGTCCAAACACAAGTAAAAGATCTTTTTTTTTTTTAGCCTGGCCTGGTCAGTCCCCAGCCGGGCCTTTTTTTTGTTAAAGTTAAAAAGCCCCATCTGATGGATTTTTAGACAAAAAAAATCTGAAATTGAAAAAAAAAGGAATCCCTTTTACTAATTTTATTAAGTCGACGCTAGAATTTTCTCATTTTTTTTTTCAGATTTTTTTATTACACTCCCGATTACCTTGTTCGACAAAAGATCCATTTCTATGTAATAATTGCATTGTAGCGGGTATAGTTTAGTGGTAAAAGTGTGATTCGTTTCTTTAACCCCTTTAATAGTTAAAGGGTCTTTCGGTTTTATTAAACTTCCGATCAAAAACTTTATTTCTTAAAAGGATTTAGTCCTTTACCTTTCAATGAAAAATTCAAGGAAGATTTTAGATTCTCGTAATTTGTAGCCAAAGACTCTAATCAATTGTCAATTTGGATTATGAAATTCCGAAACATAATTTTTGAATTGGATGACTATTTACAATTCAATAAGTATAACAAGAGGATCCATGGATAAAGCTAGAAAAGCTTCTTTCTAATCGTAACTAAATCTTCAGTTCTATTCATTGTTTGGTATAGAAAAATTTGAAGCAAAATAGCTAGGAAACGATAACTTTGGTTTACTAAAGACATCGAATATTATATTGTTTTAGCTCGGTGGAAACAAAATACTTTTCCTAAGGATTCCGTTAAATAGAAATAAAGAACGAAGTAACTAGAAAGATTGTTCGAGTTCTGCTTTTCTATCTTCTAGAAGGATCATCTACAAAGCAAAATTTTCTGTGAAAGCACCCAGACGCAAAAAAACGCTAACATAGATGTTATGGGTCGAATTTTGATTTTTATTTCGTTCCCTTTTTTTTTATTTAGTAATTTATCCATCCATCATAAAGGAGCCGAATGAAACCAAAGTTTCATGTTCGGTTTTGAATTAGAGACGTTAAAAATATCAAAATGATCACTCAACGTCGACTAAAACCCTTAGCCTTCCAAGCTAACGATGCGGGTTCGATTCCCGCTACCCGCTCTAAATTCTAAATTTCCCCCCCCCCCCCCCTTTTTTTTAGATAAAATTGTCTCTATTAGAATTGTCTAATAGCAATTGTGTATTGAAGTGAATTCAATACACAATTGCTAAAAAGATTTCGCATATTCTTTTTTTTTTTTTTAAGTAAAAAAAAGCGAAAAGCGTCCATTGTCTAATGGATAGGACATAGGTCTTCTAAACCTTTGGTATAGGTTCAAATCCTATTGGACGCAATATCAATATAGATATAAATAGATTTATAGTTATCTATTATTTACATTTCTATATATTATAGAGAATCTTTTTTTTTCTATTTAGAAAAAAAAATAAGAAATAAATAGAATAAGAAAGAAATTATACTTTAAGATTTAATATTAAACAGATATTAGTTATATACTTCTTTCTATTATATATATACTTAATAGATACTTAACTTATATACTTCTATTTATAGAATTTATGAAAAATTTTATTATTTTATTAAAGAATAAAATTGACTAAAGAATCAAACAAAAATAAGAATGATCAATTTCTTTTTTTTTTATTTCTCCTGAAGTACAAAACGTTCCAGTTGCTCTTGAATACCTTCTTTCAAAAAACTTTCTGCTTCAGCGGTTAATGTCTTCGTAGAGGATATGATTTCTTGGAACTGAGGTTTATTCGTTTTTAAGTAAGTGCGTAATTGAACGAGAAATTTTCTTACTTGTCCAATTTCTAATCCATCCAGATAACCATTTGTTCCC